AAGGAAGAGATGGCTTTCCGCGATCTGTCGATACCCTTACCCTAACTTCGAAGAAAAGCAGCTACTCTCTCCCTTCTGAGTCGAGTAGCTGAGCACCTTCCCGCCTCTAAAGAATAAGGAGATCCGGCTCTTGCCAATAGAACTAGTACCTATGAACTTCCTTCGCCCGTATCCTAATGAGTAAAGCATCTCCCCTCAACCTCCACCCATATTCTCATAATCTTAGATTGCCTTCTTTCAAAAGATGCGTCAGTTTCCGCTATAATATGATAGTTCAGTAGCAGTTCAGTGAAGAAGTTCACAGTTCAATTCCGATCCTGGTAGCCTCGCCAATGCCCCCTCTCCTGCACCAGATTCTTTTGAGGTGGCACCGCTTACTTATAAGTTCAGTCTTGTGGCTTCCGCTCCAACGGTCTAACAGGCGAGTGCCTTAAACCCCAATGTAAGGAGAGTCACCTAGCCTCTCTTACCGTATGGTATGGTCTCGCTTCTATTGAACCTCGTACGGCCCGCTTCTTGAGCTGAGCTACGTGCCTTCTATCCGTCTCCGTCTTTCCTTTATATTTAGGGTTGGGCGAATAGCTGAACTCCGATAACCGGGTTGGTTGGCCTTAGCTCTTCACTCCGCAAATACCCCCTTCTATTTGATATCCCCAGTGTGTCCCTTCCCCTCTCCGAACTACTTCGGAGCTAAGAACTCCTTTCCCCTATAAAAATTCAATGGAAACTTCTTCCTAAAGACCATCATAGAAAAAGCTTACCGCTAGATACGCTCTTCCTTCTTCTCATTATCTTCCTGCTCCTGAACAAAATGCCTCACAATACGTTGTTCCAGTTTTCAATCCCTACTTCTCCTTTCAAAGTGAAACGTCCTAGCGAAAAGACTCTCTCGTAGCTAGGCTTTACCGATAGATAACATCCCCTAGTTATTAATAGTTTCTCTCTTTCATTTCTAGAGTTGCTAGATGTCAGTAGAGGAAAGATCGAGTCGGTCACCATTACTTACTCGTCTGGAAACTTTCTTTTTATGAAGCAGGAAGGGCTTTGTGAGGCCGCAAAGGAAAGAAAGGCTTTTAACTAGACATATGGGATCTGTTCTTCCCTATTCACTAGGTTATAGGGCAAGATCCCTTATCTATTTTTTTGGGGAACCCTCTACAATAATGCTTTATACTTAATCCTGCCAATCTAAAAATGTTGTAGTCCTTTACTTGATGTTCGTCTTTCGAATGGTGTGGTGTAACCATAATGTGATGATTGAGTTCAATACAGTTGGCATAAAGATAATAGGATAAGCCAGATTCTTCCTTTTGGGGAAAGCGGAGATGGAACGATTGATAGATGGTGTCCGTAGGGGCTATTCTCTATGGGCCCTTCAAGTATGCTTCTTTTCCTTTAGAGGTCAGAGAACAGTAGTCAGGTAACAAAACATGGCACTAAATGCTTGGAAGCGAGCATCCTGGAAAGGTTTGATTCAAAGAGATGGGTATCCGTTCCGAAGAGCTTGTTCCCCCTTCCCCTATGGTCTTGATCCTTTCCCTAGGTACTGCTCCACGGTACCAGATGTGAGTGAAAGAAGGGCTTTGCTCTAGGTCTATCTGCCCCAGATAAAAGAGATGTATGGTATGCCTCACCCGGTCAATGATGAAAAAAATATTCTAATAATATAGTCAGACATGGAAATACCCTATATGAAGGGTTCTCGATAAGACCATACAGAAGTAGCCAAACCACAGTTCCATGGGTTGATCAGTCATTAGGGAAACCTTCCTCTGCCTTGAGGAATGAGACCGAAATTGCATCATAGAAGAAGGAGTAGTAGCCAAACCAACTGACATAGCTAGATCATCCTCAAAAGAAGAGACTTCCTTTCGCTCTCAAGTGTTAGTATGAGCCTTCAACGGCGTGCGGAAATTGTTTCATTTTCAGCAAAAAGATTGTGTTGGTGTTCAGTCAGCTATACTAAATGCATTGGATGCCTGAGCAACTGCATCGATCCCATTCCTACTTCTCTTGCGTCCCTCCATCCCAGATCTCTAGGAACAGGGCTGACAGCAACACCATTAATCGAACGAGTCGGGATGAGAATCTCACATGGTGCCGTTCCTGCGTTCTCTCTGTCCAACTCGTTACGCAATTGACGTAGTAGACCTCTCGCATGATTGTTTCAATGATGTATTTAATCAAGACAAGAAAGATACGTCGTAATAAGATCAGGTTACATGATTGGTCTGTGAAGGAACATCAAGAAAGAGGATCAGACTTGATCAGTTCAGGCTATGGAAGTTTCGATCTTCCCATAAATATATCTTTGAATGGTATGGTGTCGATTGCGTGTCACGTCATGGTAAGCGATCTTTTGCATTAACTTACAAAAACTCGATACCTTCGGTCTAGAACAGCGATACGATACCATTAAATCTTACATGTAAAAAGAAAATGAAAGAACACTATGCCTCATCTGGCTTGTCAAAGAAGCAATCTAGCTATCTGTAACAGCCTTTGCGTGCGGTGAAATGACTGTCCTTTCTTTTATGATATGAACACTGACACCTTTACTGAACAAGTACTTTATGTTGAATGGTTTAATCAAACATATGTATTTACTGAGACTTGCTTGATAGATTCATCTTTATGACATACCTGCATCCCTTGCTTTCGTTTCGCGCTAGCTGCTGAACGTACTTTCCCGGCCGTTTGATTGACAATAAAGGGAGATGTAATCCTTCTCTTTAGCATGTTAGCTTCACACGTCTGAAGCGGCCTATAAGGAAGGCTATCATACCCGAACGGTCGTAGGAAAGAATACGAGCGGAACGAGATTGATCACTGAAGAAATGCTAGCTCCTTCATTCCCATTGTCGAGTCAGTCCTATCTTATTCCGGTTCTTTCTATCTGTCTAGGGAAACGGTTTATCATGGGATTCGAACCCCTTGGGGTCGATTAAAGCAATAAGTGGAACAAAGACAGAACGAATCAAAAAAAAAGCCTACTTGCTTCGGATCTTTCTGCTCGTGGGAATGGTCAGACCGTTGTCAATGGAATTTGAATTGGATGCTTCATTCTTTAAAAAGCCCTTAGCCAATTAAGCCTTTCTTTATGCCTAAAAATCGGATCGTACTTCTTTCGCTGACTCCGCTTCCTTCATATTCCGTACTGTCTCACTAACTGCGCATTATCGAACAATGCAATGGGAAAGCCCGTATGTTGGTTATTTCGGAGGATTTCCTAAACCTAAAGTGGCACGAACTTGCTTTGGTCTTCTATTCCTTCTCTGCATGAATCCGATTCGGGGATATCGTATCTTCTTTGCTGTCTTATGCTTATGTTGGCATATTCGAAAAGGAATTCGACATATCGGAAAGACCCGGCAAGCTCTGCATCTAGGATTCTGTAATCACACCCGGCGAAAGGCGATCCTTAACTTAATAAATAGCCTAAGGGGATTTTCGATTCAATCTGTTATTCCAGAATAGCCTAAGGGACGTAGCGGTAGATGAAAACAAAGGTCATTCTCACCTCATGGAATTTGAGGTACCACTGACGAGAAGACTCGTCCGTATATCGACTTCCTTAACCTGTACACTAAATGCTCGCAGCCCTCCTGCGAGAAAAGGGTTGGTCCATGTACACTTCCTCATTCCTATCCTTAGCCAGTTATTAATTAAACCTAATATCCATACTTCAACAGTGATCCATTAAGAAAAGGAAGGAGATCACCCCTTGGCCTTGGGGAAGTACGACAAGAAAGAAGAGATTCCGTTATTCATCTGTAACCAACCTATAACCACTGCCTTCAAGCTTGAAATTGAGGGAATATTTGAATTAGGTCGCATGCTTTATTGCTTTAAACAACTTAACAGCTCTATCCAACTAATTGGTTGGCTGGATCGCATGGAAATGAATGTGCGACAGAGCTCGCAAGCATAACATAAGGCCTTTCAAGATGGGAAGAAAGACTGCGCCTATTAATAGAAATATGAAATAGTGGGACTTGTTTAAATGCCATTATGGGGAATGGCACATACAGGAAGAGTAACTTTTCGCGATAAAGACTCCAATTTTCTCAATGGGAATTTTGAGATTCATCTTTGCCTTAATCGAAAGAAAGACCAACTACTCATACTGCTTGCCTGGAACTGTGTATGAATCCCATCTCTCGATGAAATGCTTGAAGAAGAGGTCCTCAGGGGAACCCTTTCTTCAACTAAAGAACTGGCTTTCACTCCTCTCCTTGCTATTGTTCTTTCAAATAGTTATCCCATTCCTGCCTGTCCTGCGGCACATGCGGTACCCGCTCTTGTTCTTGATGTGGCTCTTTCGGAAGTTGCGGAAGATAGGGATAGATGCTCCTGTTCTTTCTGCGGCAGTTGTGGATGCGCTTGACTTCTATCTGAGTATCCCAGTGCAGCTGTCTTGTTCAAGCTATGGATCAACTATAGAGAAGGAGTGTGAAAGCTAGCTCTTGAAAGCAGTGCGAGTTAGGCCCGAATCCAATCCCTGAGATTGGAATGAGATATCGATAAATTCATGAAACAACAAAGAAAGATTTTCTTTGTGTTCAGTACTGGTGGGCACATAGGGAAGTATGAAAGTATGGGTATCCCGCCCGTGTTAGCTCTTCTTCTTCTGCTAAGGGTCATCCGTAGCTTCTTTGCTTTGAGCGAATCCCCTTTTACGAATTCAATACTCCCCGCTCTTTTGTCAACTGCAACTGGAAACTGGAAAATAGAACCTCTTCATGGCCTTATTTTAAGCCCTGAAGCCAGCTGTGCCATTTTTGATTTCGGTTGGGTTTGTTTGAAATCGATGCATCTTGGGGACTTTGACAGCCATTCTGTGTAACGGATTGGTCTGATGAATTGAGCGTTCAAGAGGCGCTCGATTGATTCTTTCCTGTGATATCAGGAGACATCTGCCTGGGCGGTTGCTTGGTTGGTTTGTGCGGCACAGGAAAGAAGAAGGAAGAGCACAAGACATAGGCTTAAGAAGACCACGTGAAGTAACCAACGATAGGCCGTAAGGAAGAGGATCGGAGGACTTGAAGGTAAAGGCAGCAAGGTTTAGCGTAGCCCAGAATAGGCTGATCATGAATATTCCTCTATAAATAGAATCGGATCTCAGTTACTGTCCGAGGAGGGTTTTACAATAGGCTGTTCTATCAACTCTTCCTCCGCTGTTATGTGTGTTGCTGACTAGATCCTCCTGCTAATTTGAATTTAGTATATGGGTTCAACTCCCATATCCCCGCTGTGTAAACCCTCTGTCTGGCTGCTATTCTCCTTCTGCATTACGTCTTGTAGTTGTTGATAAGGATGACCCCCTTTGCAAGCAACCTTCCCTTTAGTGGTGCAGGTCCTTGGCTTACCGAATCATTTCTTTTCAATCTATGTGGAAGGTGCGGATGAGCTTGTTTTACGTGCGCTTTCTTCCTTCTTAAGCGAGCGCTTTCTTTCTTCTGCTGTCTTCTTGGACTCTTCCTTCGCTTATCGAAAAGATAAGAGTATAGAGGACTTTATGGGCAGGTTGGTTGGCTGGGATAAGGTGGAGCTTCTTCGATCTCTCTCTTTCTTCAACTCGCCTCCCCCGCTTAGGACAGTAAGGGGAAGTAGCGATATTCCGATTCCTTCGTGGGGAATCAACGAAGGCTGCCGCTCCTGCTGCTATAGTACTTTGTTAACGCCCCAGCCCTTATCCCGCGATGAGAAGGTAGATGCGGTAAGCCAACTCCTTTCCTTCTTGCTAACAGGGCATTTCTGGCCCTTTATAGAATATGTATTTTCCTTCTTGATAACAGGGCATTCTATGCCATCTTCATTCCCTTCCTTGCTTCGAGGAGCAGGTCGAATAGTCGAAGAAGGGTATGGGATAGATCCTATTCCCGGAATTAGCCATCCAACCTTGTCTGGATTCTCCTCTTGTCTCTTCTTTGACCAGTGGCAATTGACTTCTTTTATTAAACCGGTCGATAAATTCCTTTATAATAACTTTCTAGTAATCCGGTAATAAAGGCAATCGACGAGGGATATTACAAGCATCTAGGAAGAAAAGACGAGGGGTTACTCTAGCAGCGGATATGGCTAAAACAGCGGATACGTTCTAAACCGATTCTTTCACAACTTATTCTATCACCCCCGGTTCACTTCACTCCCTAAAGGCGAATTAAGACTAAGGCTATTCTCGGAAGGCAAGGTTCTATATAAATTCAATCAAACAAGCAAAGAACCGATACCACTACCACAGTCTTCACCAAGACAGCAGGATGGTCTACGATCAGGGAAAGACAGAAAGACAGGAAAGGTAATTGGCTACAGACCAGAAATCGAAGCAGAAGAACAATTGGGCGGTATGTCCCCCCTCCTGAGCGGTATGAAGACCGTAGACAATGGCTTTAGGGAGATGATTTGATTTAAGACAAGATTTAAGTATTATTTTCAAAAGCCAGCTAGTTCACTGTCTTGTCTTTAAATATGATATCAATATAGGGGTTTTAATATATTGAATAAATTCATACTATGGTTTTTGATATGGATGAGACTGATCTGCCTAACGCGCTACACCACCACTACACTATAGATAGTTATATTGTCAGCGTGAACACTGGTAAAACGTTCCCATCAGGCAACAACGGAAGACCTGGGTACGGCAGAAGTCTTTCCAGAGCCAGGGGCCGGCATCGAAGAGATTGGGAAGAGTGTCTGATGCTCCATTGAGGCCAAGGATGGTCAAGGTTCCTGTCCCACCAACTGATCAGTTGCTTCGGTCCAGTATCCTCCATCCTTCTTTGGCAGCGTTACTTGTTTCCAAGAGACCAAAGAACTAGGCGAGTCCCATAAAAACCTTCTGCACAGAGATACAATAACTGTGATGACTGTCTGCGGGATCGGAAGCATAGACATCCAGAAACAACTAACTCCTTGGAGGACCGTTTTGATCAACTCCAGCCTTCCCGCGTGTGACAAGCTACCTGGTTGCCAGAAGATAATATTCTCTTTGATTCTCTTGATCAGTGGGCTAAAATGAGGCGTTTTTAACCCTTCGGCTGCCAAGGGAATACCTAGATACCGCACCGGCAAAGTACCCTCCTGGAAGCCTGAGATCCGAAGTATTTCCTCCTTTTCCCTGTTCTGTACTCCAGCCAGGTATATTTGAGATTTCTGTGGATTAACATGCAACCCTGAGACCTCTCCAAAGTGTTGAAGACAATCCCATGCAATCTGAACTGAGATAACATCCCCTCTGGTAAAAAGAATAAGATCATCCGCATATGACAGGTGGGTGATCTTAAGGCCGCCACATCGCGGGTGATAATTGAACTCAGTACCATCTGTAACCCTCTGAAGCTGTCTGCTGAAATATTCTATACAGAGGATAAACAGATATGGGGATAGAGGGTCTCCCTGCCTGAGGCCTCGCTTCCCCAGAAAGAAGCCATTCATGTTCCCGTTTACCCTGATAGAGAAAGACGTAGTTGTAACACACTCCATGATCTCTTAAAGAAACATGCTGTATATCCATCTGGTCCCGGACTCTTTTTGAAAAGCTTAATGGAATGCTGCTTCCGCATTAGCATTAACGAATTGCTCAGGAATGAAAGACAAGCAAATAGGAATAGAATGTAGTCTTACTGGTTGGGCCACTAAGGCCTGTTCCTCCACTGTCGTTCTTGGCTCCGCACCTCGATCTTCTCTTCGGCAGGTGGCTCCGCAGCTCCAGTGACTCCTTCCAAAACTGGTTCTTGTGTAGCCCTTTGTGACTCACAATTCTATACTTGCTTCCGGGGCTCTCCGATCTCTTCTCCTTTTCTCGGCCTCTGATGCCCTCCTGCCCGGAACTAGTCCCGATGGAAGACCAGAAGACTTTTACGAACCTTGAGCTCTAAAGCTCTCCAACAGCTCTAACAATGAATGGAGACTTCCAACCTAGATGATGCCCTCCTGTCTGAAAAGGCTTTGAGCCACTCTCAGGTTAAAGGGATATTAAACCTCTTCCCCCAGGTAACTGTCTTAGCCAGAGAGAGGGACAAGGGGCCTGCAAAGAAATGGAGTAAAGGCCGACCGACAGCCCATCTGGACAACAGATATGCTTAAGCTGCTCCTTCTTTATTTAGAATTCACACAACCGATATGCGAGAGGAGATCTCATCTATTTTCTTTGTGTCGAGCAGCTTGCCAGAAAGTTCTCTCTTTATGCGGCATCCAGATGGAATTGAGTAAGTAAGAGAAGCTCTGGAAAGGGCTGGACTTGAAGAGCGGCTAACTAGTCTTATCTTAGTGAGCGGAAGCAGGCACTCTACTAATAAAAAAAGAAAGTGGGTAGCTAGGAAGAGAAAGATCAGGTCTTAGTCACTCAACCGACTTCTTTGCTTTTATTTTAGAGGGTGAGAAAAGAAGAAATCGAAAACTGTGCGGAACCTGGTCCCACTGCCCTTGGGCTAATGACCTGTTATCCGAATGGAGTCTACCTGATAAGAATGGAGTTCTAGAAGGCTACTTAAATCCTTATTCTTTCGAGTAAGCAAGCGCATTAAAGCCCCCTTTCAACTACCTTCTGCTATGTTGGTGAAGTTTTACCTCTCAGTATTCTCTATTTATAAGATTCGACTTTTGGCAAAACGTGTAACCAAGTCGACATTTGCGTCGATGGTCACTCCCGTGTCAGACCTCGACTCTGTCCTTGAGCTTGTGGGTGCCATAAAAGAAAAGACAATCTCCCGAAGCTCTTGAGACGGTATGTACCCTGGATAGATCGTCTACCCCTTGAACAAGGGTTGACTTTCAAACCAACCTGGAAAGCTCTTCCCACTATGTGGGAAGTTCAGGAAACTGTGCTTCCAAGGCGGCTAAGGGGGACAGGCAAGGAGGCCATGGCTAAAACCGTGCGTTCTTCCTTTGTTTCTTTTCCCTATGAGCTTGCTTCATGGCGAGACCTAGTTGTCTCCGTCCATGCACTAGGGGAACAGTGGTCCCAAGGCGATCTCTGGGCTCCACGAGTCCGTTATGCGTTGGTTAAATGCAATAGGCTGTTCACACCATCAGACCTTGATTGGTTCGCGTCCGTCCTGCGGTGTATACCTCAGGATGGGACATTTAATCAAACCAAGCCTTTCCTTTAGGTTACTTAGTTGGCAAGTACGACAGCTACTCTTACGATTTGACTGCTGCCACTGATAGGTGGCCGTTAGTCTATCTCTTCGAGTTAGTGGGAGTGCTTTTCAATAGGTCGTTTGCCTCAAGTGTTGTGAACTCAGCACTAGCCTACAATGAATTCCTAGTTCCATTCGTAAAGAGAAAATGGTCACAGGTAGCCTCCATGTCTTCTATTCTAGGGAATAAGTGGAAGTTTGCACTCCTTACGCCGAATTCATCAATAAGCTAGGTATGAAATCATTAGCAGTCGTAACTCTTATCTCTACTAGTATACTCCGCTCGCTCACTCTCACCATTCGATACAAGACTTTAGTCGAGTTCTCTGCCATACATTTTCATTTAAGTTAGCTTTTTTAGGCTTTGAGCCCTATCAGCTATCGAGTGAAAGGCTATTTCTTCTCATTTCATTCCGCTTCCCTTCCTAGTGAAAGTAGCCCTGCGGGTTACTCGTTCTTGAGGAAGAGAAAGAAGTGGGAATATAGTAGCCTTCTCTATTCTTTTGCTCCTCTTCTAGAAAATCATTCTATCTTAAGATAAGGCAATTTCCCGTGTAAAGGGAAAGCTACCAAACTCTCTTTAGATCGATGCCCGAGATCATTCCTTTTAGAGTTAAGAGTCTTCTTCGTTCCCGTCCACCTATGCCACTTCCCCGAACAGACGGCTTTTTTGAGACAGCGATGGATAGACTTTCATCCAAGGGGAGCTGATACGAAATGATAGCCGGAAGATCTCTGGGTTATGGAAAAGCGGGTGTAGCATCAAGATAGAGAAGTGTTCCTCCGGGGTATTGTTGGTTACGGTTCATTCTAACTTCAGCTTCTATTTGGGTGCTTCCAAGCAAGCCGAGAAAGGTGTACGTTCATGAGCCCATTATCTTGGCTCTAAGCCTAGCTAAAGTTTCAATCAATTCCTGCTCTAATCAAATGAGACCACATCCTCTTAATAGACACTGAACACCTTGATTAGGCTTTTTGAATTAAGGAACCTTTCGTATTGAGTATTTCTTTGTTTCAATCAAGACAGATCTCAATCGGCTGGGCTTAGGCTTTCACCGGCTCGAAGCGAAGGAAGGTATTTAAGACTTACTACTATTCAATAGAGCTTGTCTCATCCCAAAGGAAAGATGAATGGGAAGAGGTCTGAAAAGAGGTTCCACTTCGCATCCTAAGGGAATCCCTTCCTTATTTCGATGAAAGCAATAGATTCGCAGACGACGGGGACTCTCGCTTTTCCTAAAACCTGTAAAGTAACTCGCAACTCGTGACTCGAAAGTCATGCAACTATAAAATAGTTAAGATAACTTGATTCAGTTGGTAGAGTTTGGGCGCTTTAACCATTCAGCCATGGATGCTTTAAGACTCAGCGAGTGAACTGGTGGCTCCACACCTTTCTCGAAATCAACCTGGACACTGAGGAGGAACCTCGCCCCATATACATCAGTGCCTTATTGACTGATGAAGAAAAGGAAGCCTACCGGGGGACCTATTTGATCGCTCGAACCGAGCTTGACTACAGATGAGAAGCCAATTCCGTTTTCGGCGAGAGAACAAGTGCAACCAAGGCCAAGACCTGAAGGAGTACTACCATTCGCGATGAAAGAAGAAAAGATGCGAGCCGGAAGGACGACGATAGATGATCGCTCGGAGGAGATGCGGCAGGGAGAGCCTTGTGGATGAATGAAACTTCCACTGCAATTACCACTCGTTACGCCGACATAGGAGTGAATCTATTATGCTTTCACGTTTTTATCTCCCGCGTGGGCTATTTAAAAAGTGTTTAGATGCCCCTCCTCGCCTATAAGCCCAGAAGGCAGAACTAGAAAGGAAGCCGCTAGGCTTACATCATCCTAAGCTATTCCACCTCTCAAGAACAGGTGCATAAAATAAGTCAGAGAGAGACCTCCCCTTAGCTTCTGGTGTTCTTGATGGGGAAGTATACTTCGGGGACTCTGCTCTATAGCATTAGGAGATTAGGACGAAGGGCATGGCATTAGATTAGGGAAATGCACTTTTGAACGAATCCTAAGAAGAAGCAGCAATTGGAATGCTTTCCATGGCCAGAAGGGAGGAGAGGAACTCATCCCCGGTTATATTATGGAAGGTTAGGACTTTTCTTGTTAGCAATATCCCCGGCTATTGAATCCGGGTTAGCAATAAGACGACGAAACTAGGAGTGAGGCTTTGTTTAGGCTTCTAGACCAACTAGGCGCTAGCTACAAAGGCTTGTCTTTCTCTTTCTTTGAGCTATGCGCAGGATCAATCCGCTTTCAAAGCCGAGGCAATTCCATTGTTGTTGGGTTGGTTTCTTAAAAACCACAAAAGGATGGCGCAAGAGCAGCTGCGGCTACAAAGACGAAGGGCGGTAGACACTGAAAGAAGAAATTACCTCAGCACTACTTCTCAGAGATAGCGTTAACGGATTAATTGAATTTTATAGTGCTACGGTTCGTTCGCATGAAGAAAGGAAGGTTAAGAAGGAAATGAATCCATAGTCGAAGGAATAGGCACATTTAGAGCTGTGTGACTTTCCAGAATAGAATGCGCAGTTGAGGGATTGTTGGAATAACCGCTCTTTTAGCCGTTTAAGCTCTTAGCAAGAATAAGAATCCATTCCATTCTTACTAAGAGCGAGCGGACGGATACTCTCACGGTAAGAGCTCCTTCTGGAACAACTTCCTATTCTAATTCAATCTTAGACATGAATGAAGTTACTTTCTTTCAGGCTATCGTGTCCTTTAATGTATAGGCGCTTGAGGATTAGAACTAAGAAAGAGCTAAAACAACAAGCCCGAAGAAGACCTAGGAAGGTCGTCATAGGGCGATAGAAGCGCCTTGTTCGTTGAGTTAGTAGCTATACGATCTTCCTCTGAGCTACGCAGCTATGAAGCTATTGAGCTATGAGTTCGGCTGCTTGAGTTCTCTTTTATTACCCGAAGGTAACATAAGGAGTTATGAGCTCAGTCAGCGTAGGGAAAGGAAGTCATAGGTATGGCTTGCTTCCCCGAAGCGATAGAACGCATTTGTAACTTCCTCCACGGGTTCCTCAGCCTGCTCCTCCGCCTTTTGTCGCTTTGGTGGACTAGAGAATTCCCCCATGGTATCAAACAGCATGCCACCGCCTTTGGATGAGGAAAGATTTTCAAGCAATGAATGCCCCTTAGCGAACATCTAAGACTGTAAGATAGGTTAAGTTAGTGTTCCGTCAATCTTTATATATGTCATTTGCTTGCTTTAGGGCTAGGCTAAGCCTTTAGCTGCGGTTACGAAGAGCTCTTATTCACTCACCAGAAAGACCAGTTATTGCAAGAACAGGATTCTCAACCCTTCCTAATGAGTCAGATGTGGCATTAGTTCGAAAATACCCAATAATGTTTCGATGCATGAATCCCATTCCGCTTCCCTTCCACGGGAAATAGGAATTCCTCTTCACTTCCTGGGGAAAGTAGCCCTGCCGATTACTATTATAGGATAGGGATGTCACTTCCGGTAAACAATAGCTAGTTCTGATTCACGTGCACCAGCCCTTCCTATTTTAATATAATCTAAATTACATAGCTTATTGTAAAATATATTATTAATGGTTATTCACTCCTACCAATAACTACTAGAGCTCTATATGCTAGGAACGAAGTGAATTTCAAAATCTTATTCTCTTATGGGGGGAAGACAAAGAAAGAGCTAAACAAGTAGAATGAAGGAAGTTAATACCTGTGGAGGTCTAGTTGCTTTCTCCTCGGTAGAAGAGCCGCGGGGTCTTTTTGACCATAAATCTAGAGTGAAGGACTCGGACCCACACTCAGACACGTTTGCCGAGGCCGTTTCATTGGCGCCGTTTGTGGAAAAACAGTAACGAAAAGCCTACTTTCTTCGTAAACACCTTTAGATTCCAAATCATGCCCCCAGATTCTAGGACAAAAGAAATGGACTAGGAGAGGCTTCCTTTGACTCAGCTAGGAAATAAGACTAACCTAATTTACCTATTCACTGAAACCAAGACTAAGAGCAAAGGCAGTGCCAACTTCAAAGTAGAGCACCTACCTTGCCTGCTCCCTACTCTCCCGGGATTCTCAATTCCCTAGACTGATGCGTTTGAAGTCAATTCTGGAACGGGCGGAGTCCCAACGTCAAGGTCTTGACCTATGCTATACGCGCTTCTTATCTTTGCTCTTCGATTCCCTTTCGTTTCTGACTCTGCTGGAGTAGGTGGTGAGGCCTTAAGTTAAGAGTAAGCTTTTAGGCTAGAGCAGAGAAAACAGAGATTCATTCAAGCACCAGCCCCGTTTCTTATTCTAGGATTCTATAGTCGCTAGGCATTCTAGGCCGAATCTGATGTTATGAAAAGGGCAAGCTCAAGCCTTAACTTAACAAAAAGGGAAGCTTCAACAATACTTATTGGCTAGGCTTCCTCTTAGATTGCTAATAGGCTGACTACTTCGAGTGACTTTTTCTTCGATATGAAAAGACGGTTCATTTTTCTTCATAAGGGGACTGAGCCTAGGGGTTCTGACTTTCCGTAAGGTCACGTTGGTAACTTTAGAGGAATGGTAACAATGAGATCGCCTTGTCTTGCTCATGCGCATCGCTGGTTTGAAGAAGGAATCTCTATCAGCTAGTGAGCTAGCCGCTGGGCTACCAAGAGAAGATGCAGAAAAAGTTAGGACTAGAAAGAGGGATTGGTAGGGTTTTAATCCAAGGAACAGAAGGGCGACCGAGAAAGAAGCTATGAGGTAAAAAGTAGACTAGGATCCCAGTAAGAGAGAGCCGAAGGCGAACGATTTCTAGAAAGTGGAGAGACTGACCTCCGTAGGTAGGCAAGGAAGAAAGAAGGGCTTGCTAGAACTCTTCAGAAAGGCTTAAAGCAGAGCTTTCTCACTGACTCAGGAAAGGCTCAATCATCAGAAATGGTTCGAGGAGAGCTTCAATCGTACTTATTCTACTCGAATCCCTATTAGACAGTAGCGGCAAGCACAGCTGAAAGGAGCTTTCCTAGATGTCAGGCGGGGAATCCTCGTTGTGTACTACCTAGCCGCCTCTCTTAGTGTATCACCGGAGTCTCCTAATGCAGCTACGAGGGTTTGATGGAATTAAAGGAAACCGGGCACTAAAAGAGAGATTGAAATGGATACTTCCCAGTCGTCGGTTCGATTCCGACCTGTTCCATGTGATGATCATGGTCTTCCCATAAATCTTATACAGAGCCGCATGAATATCGTGAACCCATTATCTCCTCATATTCGTAGTTTCCGACATTATTTCTATTCTTTCTTAGTCACTATTGTTTTGTTGATTTTTTGTAGTTCGAGTTACTTTAAAAAGAATTTTGTTATCTTCATTTTACTTATTAGTAAGGTAGGTATGAATCTTGATCTCATCTGGCTTTTGGGGGATTTTGTTGGTGGAGACGTCAACGAGGCCGGGTCAATGCTCGTTTTTATGTCTAGAGATGACATTAATTTGGATCTCAGTCTAGCGCCACCAATGGTGGATGAGCAGGGGGCTCCCCCAGTAGTAGAGGAACCACTGCAGCCGCCTGTAATTGCGGATGTCTTTCCGGAGGGGGGGGAGTTAGAAGAGATCATCCAACGTCTCCCTAAAAGCGAGCTTCGAGATCTAATCGGAAAAGAAAGGATATCCCGCCCAATAGAGGCCTCTTTCTTTTGTGCGCCAAGCCGGTCAATGTATAGAGCCGGCTAAGGGAGTCTGAACTCTAATTCTTAAACTAAAAATGTAACTTACGGCCTTCTCTTCATGGAGATGAAATAGCAATCGTTAGAGATAGAGTTTAATATGCTTTACTAGTAATTTGCAGCCTGGAGTGCGCTCTTAGTGGTACTTCTTTTTTCACGCTCTCGAGATGAGCGCTCACTTAATATGTTTCCCAGCACGGCGTTTACGTAAATCTCGGCTAGTTCCATTTCAAATAGAGGAAGGTAGCTTTAAATAGATGGAGGGTCCGGGTTTCACGTTTGAATTACTTCTCTCGAAGAAAGAATAGGAAGACGCCCGAAGTGAGAGAAACAGCCTAGCAAACTCTTTCTCTCTAATAGCCTTTCCTTACTCCTTTTTTAGCTGGAATAAGTGGAACGGGGGGCAAGGCAATCACCCTTCATTCAGGAAGTTGTTTCTTTCTCGCGATACGCAGAGGGGAGAGCATGCCCTGTCTCAGGCAGTATATCAGTCGTTAACGATCTTATCAGGACACATAAAATGGAAACTATAATCCCAACCTCTTTTGAAGTGAAGAAGCTCAAAATAGACTTTATTTCAGAGCGGGGAATCTTCCTACAAATGAGCACCAACTCAAAAATGGCTAGACCGGAGCCTAGAAAAATAGGAGCGAAGGACCCGAAGACCCTCTCAAACCTTCCTTATAAATACGCGCTCGGATTCAGAGACTGGGGGATCTCTCGCTAGGCTAAGAGTCCAGTTCTTACCGGCTATTCACATTACTCGAAATCGAAGGGAAGAAAGCGGCTCCACAGGGGAATCTCTTAGAAAGGAAAGCAAGTCCCATCGAGTTAGCTCTTGGAGTAAAGGCATGACTTAAGGTAGCGAGTGACTTGAAGGTGAGATGGTTCAATAGTCGATTAGAGAAAGCTACTTCCCACGAGGGGAGGAAACTAAATAAATAGCGTAGATAAGGAAGTGGCTATTCTTTTTCATGACTCCGCTGCGCTCGAATAAGCTCTTTGCGCAAGAAAGGGATATGAGATAGATGCCAACAATAGGTAAATAAAATATAGTAACTTACTGGTACCCCTGTCACTCTTGTTTTGATGCTTAAATCAAGGCCTTTCTAAAAAAGAAAGAGGTCTGATGTGTCACTAGCCGAGTTAGAGGGCTAACTTAACCTTCAATAGACTCTTTCTGCAAGGAAATGACATAATTCTTTATTAGAATAAGGAAAATGCATCGATTGTTACAGAATAGGCAGCTGTGAGGGGGATTGGACAATAAGGGCTTTGCGCTTTAGACGGTCTTGTCTTTCTCTTTGTGCAAATCCAGTGCTGGTGTCGAAGGTTTAGCCCAGCCCAGTGAATCAAGCAATTTCATCAGCTCTTGAAGCAATAGGAGTTCTTGGTGTAACCGCAGTTGAGTAAATATCCGCCGTGGTTGAATCACTAAGCTGTGGTAGTGCTGGAGTACTCCTATCCGCTTCTGGTGGTAAAAGAAAGAAAGAAGACAGAACAGCTATTTCATCAGCTCTGGGACTTTCAGGCAGAGAAGGAGCCGGTGGAGTCAGTTAATCTGATTCATCCTATAATAAGAAGAAGATTGATGGTAAAGAGAAATGAGATTCTCTTACGCAATTCTCTATTTTCTTAGTTTTCTTTGTACCGAACCCAGGGTACAAGAGAGAAGGGAGGGTGGACAAGAAAGAAAGGGAACCCTTAGCCGCTACGGCAATGGGTATAGACCTTTTACCTCCGCTGCTTACCCAATGCCTGACTTAGACCACAAGAGAACTCAAGGCAAGGAACTTTCATTCGGATATTCATTTTCAAACTAATGTCACATTCTCTTATTTAGGAACTTCACTAAGACGTTTGGGAAGGCGAAGGGATTCGGTTGTGAAAGAAGGGACATCCCTTGACTCAACATATGTAGCGGCATCGAGAGGGGGATTACCGAAGCTAGATACTTCCTCACTGGTAATGAAACTCGATCCAAGGAAGAAGTAGGAAGGTAAGGCATTAGCAAAAACGAGGAAGAATCACCGGGAAAGGAGGGTGAGCACTATACACTCCAGGTAGAAGTTGAGACTGCCTACGTACACAGATCTCTTTCTCTTTGGGTCTTTGGCTTAGAATCGGTATAACAGACAGATAGGTTACTATAAAAAAGACTTTGTTCCCTCAACTCCATAACTACTATGATATGCGATATGCTTGACTCTCTCGCTCTGAGCGCTATTGTTCTTTCCCACTCTTGAAAGATATAGATTTTTAGTATCAAATAGCTTGATCGGTCGAATGACCAGGAGGGGCTTGCTAAAAGCCATTCACCGCCTTTGTTCGGTAGTTCGATTCAGTACTTAGCATAGGATATGGCCTTCCTTTCTTAATTAGTTGAAGGGTTGCTTTATACTGATATTAATTAAGACAAGGTAGAAAAAAAGCACCAATTGGTCAAGCTCGTGGCGCGTAGTGCCCCAATAGTTATCCTCAATGTTCAGGCTGAAAGCATGATGGTACATTTGCTTCTTATCTCTGTGCGTCTCGCGCCATATTTTATTCTGATAAACATCACAAAGCCCACCCGGGGCGCATCTCCTTTGATTGATTTTCGAAAACAACCTAGGAGAGGAGATTAATCACCTCCGCAGAATCTCCTAAGCATGGTTGGTCTTTACACCTGTGACCTGAAAAAGCTTTCAGAGTCGCTCCGCGGTAATATCTTCCCTTTCCTTCAAGTAAATCTAACCGAGCCCAAGCTAACAACAGCCCTAAAGTTGCTGGATCTTATAGAGCGAGAGTAGTCTTACTCAACCGAAGACGCTCCCTTCCCTCTTCTCTTCCCTTAGAGATGTAGCTTCGAAGCAGCTCGACTGAGAGGAGGTGAAGAAGAATAGTTTCTCGTTATATGAGAATGGACTCAACGATTTCGAATTCTTTCTTGCGAGTGGAAATACTATTTTAATCATATGCCAATATATGATCATGAAATGAACAAAACCTACTTACTTGTGAGTACGCCCACTGACTGGTGCCAAGGAATGAATTCGGTTAGACTACGGGAATCGACGATCTTAGATCCCGGCGTCCGTCTTTACTTTATATGTAGATGTCTTCTTTCTGCTTCCAAAACGCACTCAATGACTCCTTGGCAATTCCGAAGAAAAAGCATGATGTCTAACGGTTAGCTCGGGCTCACTTCAAGGATCCTAGACGGGTACAAAGTAGGAAATCCGGTGTGTCATTTTCCCAATATGAGAGAAAGATTCGGCTGACTGCCTATCTTCTTTGGTTTTCTCTACTTTGCCCTACTCGATTTGCATCCTGGCTGAGCATCAAGAGCCTGCTTCCATAGTGGAGTCAAAGGTGGTAGGCTGCCAGCAGTGATCTTTTCTGCTTGGATTGAGTGTCAGTGTGGAGTAAAAGAAGGACCACACTCTGTCTAACCCGACGACTCTTCTGTGTAGTACATTTCCGAGTTTCCTTTGTTCATTCTGATGTATGTACCGAGTAGTCAATTGTTAGATTGACAGTCGTAGTAAACCTTAGTTCAATCATTGGAGTTAGGCCGCGGAGTGACTGGTGAAAACTCTCGGTCTAGGAATAGACTGGCAAGCAGTTCCATTATTAGCTACTAACATAAACTTCAACAAAAATCGTTTAGCGAAAGAAAGTAGCGGGACGTTCTAACAAGCGGGCAGAAAGATTCATTCTGCTCGTGAGCGTAATGGAAAAAAACTGGGCTCAAGAAGCGAATCTCAACCTCCTCAAGGAAAGGGGGAATTGCTTCCTTTGAATCGGAATGAAGAAGGTGAATCTGGTGATCTCTCTATGGAACCTTTCTCACTTCGACTTAGGAAAAGAGGCCAGGTTCGGCCAAGTATATTCGCTTGAAAGCCTGAGGAAATGCATGGCATTGACGAAAGAAAGGCTTGTGGCTGAAGGTTCATGTCATGGGACCAACCGTTGCTGAAACTGGACGACTGGACCTTCTAACCTTTGAAGACGAGAATTTCCCCCAGAATAGAGATCCTCAAAAAAAAGTAAGCGACTAGTGGATTGCTTCTCCCTTCTTATTAGCCAGCGGGTAGATTGGATGGATACCCAGTCCCAGCAATGGAATCATCAGCAATAAGACCTTCTTCTCCACCCCTTACGTTCGAGAGTCCATCCAATCGGGAAAGGAAGTCAGAGTCCCGGATTTATTTAGATTTCGAGCAAATCTTTCTTGAAGGAAAGGCGAGCCCCTTCTTAGGTTAAGGATTTTAAAGGAAGTTAAAGGAAGGGCGGGTCGGGACATGTTCCGTTGTTGGTTGTGTTCTAAAATCGATTCTTGTAGCTTGTAGTAGGTGGCGTTGGTCAAGCAGTGAGAAAGGGTTTCCACTGTCTTTTGAGCTTCACATAATAGGTGCCTACCCGTTCGCTTCTTGTTAGAGAGTCGGTTCTCTCTCGCCTATCTTGATCTCTGATCTAACAGGGAATATTTTAACTAATATTTTAACTAAAGGGGCGGGCTCAAGCTCTTGTATCGACTTGTTTGTGTTAAGCATCTTTCTCCACCCTTCAAACAAAGGCTTACCCCAAGCGCCCTTACCAAAGATCGAGAGAGGGCCTGGCAGCTACCATAAGTCAGAGCGTACTACGCCTTTTGTTTGAGCACCTGAGGCGAAGAGTTAGCACTACCTTGCTTCTTGACTCTTGCTTTCTCGTTCCAAGTATTCCACTCCTTCCTTTTGTTCCTTTCTCACCTTTTTGTCCTGTAAGTTCATTCTGTGTCAAAGAGAGAGATAGAATAAGGTAAGGCACCCAGATACCCTTAAAGTATCCGCTGATTGCTTTCATCCCGCCGAACCTCGTCTTGATGTTTTAAAGCCAAAAGAAGGAAACCAACATTAGACTCTCTCCGGCACCGCGTTCATCAAGCTTCAAAAACGAGATTCAATTCAAACAAAAGATCTTCACTCGGAGCAGACCCTGGGCCAATTACTGGCATTGACGAGAACGGCTTTCTAATTCAAGTTTCCGGTAAGCTACTTTACTTATTATTATGCTAGTGCTCCTCCCCCGAGAAGAGCTTTTGGTTTTTTCTGGCTGAAACTACGTCCGGCGTCTTCGAGGGGCTTTTCTTTCTCTCTTTTAAGAAATTTCTATCTCCGAACTACTCTTTCCCTCTCTTTAATTTGCAGAAGAGATCAATCATTATCTCATTCCTAGTTTTGCTAGCTTGGTAATCGGTCTCAAAAGTGGCAATTCCGATAATCAATGCAGAAAAAGCTCCATCCCTAATTCTAGGCTCCGCTCGCGATAAGTCCTCTGTCCCGTGCAGTTCCAGGCCGACCTCGCCAGCTGACATAGCAGTTGATTCGCTAGTATCTCGTTTTTGAAGTCCCCGACAGTTAGGCAGCCGATAGTGAGACCCACAGAAAGATTTCCGATAGGAATGAAGCCAGAGGTAAATTTGTAGCGGTGAGCAGAGAAAGATTTATGTGAAGCATTCTATGTCAACTGTTCCTGTTCCTCAACCCTTCGCTGGTTCATTCCTCAACCGCCGAGAGCTTCCGGAATAAGTGAGCTAGCTCGAGAGCTGCGAATCCTTAGATAGTGGCTAACTGATGAGAAGCCCTAAAGCCCTTATTCCCCTACGCTCGCCTTTCTTTCTCGCTCATATAGTTGAATTAGTCAAAGACGAATCTTCCGATTGTTACGAGCTTCTCTTCTTTGACTTCTTTTTTTCACTATTTTGTTATGTCTGAATTGTGCCTCGCTGATGATGGAAGAAAGAGGAAGAGTTTGGGACGGAAAAGCCAGCTCTTCAGACACGAATCTTCCTTTTCTCTGACATGGGAAAAGAGGCGGGTTTAGAGCGACAGTGAGACAGTTCGGTCCATATCCGGTGTGGGCGTTAAGCCGAGGCAGGCTCAGTGCCGAACAAATTCTGCTTTCATATGAATCAAATTGGATTTCATTGGCTGCTCCACATGTTTCCGACTCGATTCCTTCAAATGGGAAAGAAGTTCTTGGGGAGTAAACTTTTGGGTTTTCCCTTCTTTCTTTCCTTCTTAGAACGGTTAACTAATCAAGATCAAGGGGGGGCTGTGAAGCGAGTTCAATACCCCTGGATGACCCCCTACACAATCAAAGTCCATCCCGGGAGGAGCGAAAAAAGGAAGCTCTAGAAGATCCGGTGGAGAGCCCATGCAGGGTTGAGATCAGTCACCCGGGCAAACAACCCGCCCCCACAAGCTTCAACCCCCCAGTTGAATTTGGTAAATAGTTAGTGGGAACAGCGTAGCGATGGGAACGGGTAGGCACTCAGTAGATGCTTTCTTGTAAAAAAGCAATCCGAGGCGTCCCTGCTTTCTATTGTTGTGAACTGCTTCTCACAAACCCTGATCAATAAACCTACAAAATCCGTTTGCTAATTTATTCTGCCTAATAAGTAAACTATTTAATCTATCTTCCCTCGAACCGAGTTCTTGATCAACTCCAGTGCTTTTAGGAAAAGCATCTTATTGATCAGTTTCCTTCCACGAGAAAGGTTTGTTCTCGCTTACTTTCCTTCAGCATCGGACTTACCTTCACTCCTATCTTTCGAGCTTTTTCTTCCCTATCAACAAGAAGGAATAGCAATAAAAACGACTTTGTATAGAAGAATAGGCTGCTGCCAAGGCTAATCTGCTTGCCCGATGCTCTGTTCCTATCACGCAAGAAAGAACGATTTTTGAATTAAATCATGACCCACACCCCCATTCCACGCACCTCTGATGGCCAGTGGTCGGGCAGATGACCAAACCGCGCCTCTCGATCTGTGTATCCGAGAAGACCACACGCTCTCGCAGGATCCGATCGACCCTAGGGTTTCCTGGTCTCCTTTTCTCTCACACATCTGGAATGGATTAGTAAGACCCGGAATCTATGTGGACAACCTGATCGTGACCGGTAGCGACCTTTTTGAAAGGTTTGAAATAAAGCAGCTTGGAGAGTCCAGGTATTTTCTTAGAATAGAAGTATTGAAGTTAGCTTCTGGCATATATATATGTTTCACAACGTCAGTACGTCAACAACATGCTTGCTAAATTCGAAATGACTGGATGCAAACTGATTGGAACGCCGTTGGACGTCAATCTTAAACTAAGGCAAGAGTCTTCGGGTCTTCTTTTCTTCGGGTGATAACGGTATGACCAGAAACCAAGGAGTATTGATGTCTAGGACCGAAAGATGGGTGTAAGGATATACTCAGAACCGCTTTCTTTCATAACAGAGTCGTTATTCCCGGCTGGCATAGAAGTCTCTCGCGGGCGAAGGAGATGCATTTCTGGTACTAGTTGGTGGTATTGGACAAGCTCTCAGGGAATAATCTATTTCTTATTTCTGCCTTTCTTTCCCATGACGACTAGGAACAGGCAAATCAAAAATTTCACTTCGAATTTCGGACCTCAACATCCTGCTGCTCATGGTGTTTCACGATCAGTATTGGAAATGAACGGAGAAGTGGTAGAACGTGCGGAACCACATATTGGATTACTCCAGTGCGGCACGAAGCCGCTGATGCCGAGTCGGCTCCTATGCCGCTAGCTATGCCCTGCTTGGTCCCCCGACACGATAGAGGTTCCGTAACGCATCATGAGCACCGGGCTAAGGGGCGGTTGAGCAACTCAAGCGAACCGCCCTACCTTATTACAACATAGGGACAGAAGGGAGAGGGTTGTGAAGGTGGCCTCGTTATCCACACCGGAGGTCGGATGAATGGAGGACCGACCGACCCGGGTTTTCACGAGCGTTGGCGGGTTCTGGAGTGCCCGTCAAGGGCGCTAGCGCATGCCCCGGGGTGATAATCACCACCTGCACCTCACATCTCGGCACAGTGGAACGTGTAACCCGCCTGCTCTTCCATTCAACTACATTTGTTCCTGTACTCCATAGCCTAACAGAACGCAGCAGCGAGGGACAACCCGCCCATACAGCCAGCGGGGAGGATGGCACTACTGGCAAAGACCGTCTGGCGAAAACGCCGCAGGCGCGAAGCGCGGTAGGCCTGCGCCGGGGGAGCATAGCACATAGGGAGGAAGGGGAGCCCGGACGGTGGAAGAGCCGGGGGAGGCCAGGTCATTTGACGGAAATGGAAGGCTTTTCCCTATTAGAGAAGGCCCTATGGAGTAAAGGGAAGTGCATGAATTCTTGGAAAAAAGGAGCGAAGCAGCTCGACTTACAGGTGAGGAGCGAAGCAGCTCGACTTAACAGGAGAGGAGTGAAGACAAGGAAAAAGAAAAAAGAAAATTCAATGAATAGATAGAGTCAACGGTACGACAGACAGCGCTGCCTACACGCGAATCAGCTTCCGAGGTTGAGCAGTCTCAATTTCACTACAAGATTTGCGAATGAATGCTGGGCTGGGGGCCACCTCGAATGGCGTGAGCCGCATGCGGGGAGACCCGCACGTACGGTTTTTAGGGGGATCTGGTCGAAAGACCGGCCGGCGCCCACCCGACTAGAGGGACTGAGAAATTAATAGAGTACAAAACTTATCTTCAAGCTTTACCTTATTCTGATCGTTCAGAGGGCGATCGCGGGGTCACTGAATGAAGTCCTCCGTTTCTTTCGGAGGTGCTGACCCGCAGCGAGGCAGAGATGACTAAGTGACATATTCCATATGTCGACGACAACAGCATGTCGTAGAAGGAGATAACAGGTGGAGCCAACGATCCACTAAGACTAACCTATCTACAACTACATCCCCGAGCGGCAGTCAAACGGGGGCGTGAATGCGAGATGCCAGCGGAATGATCGGCCGGACAAAGGCTAGGGCTGCTTCCTTCCCAGCGCGTCCTTCCTTGTGTGTCGGAGATATAAAGCGAGTGCGCCGGAAAAGAACGGGAACTGGGTCTATCTATTCTATGGCGAAGCATCCGAAGCATAACTGCACACTCACACGATCTTTGCCGAGAGATAGGAGCATTCGGTGGAACCGGTGAACTACACTTGCTTCTGGATAGAT